TGGATAGATAGGACGACTAGTTGCTCGATCAGGACCTTAGCTTTATTGCGAGCCCATTTCTATTTTTTTCGGCCTTCAGGAACAGCCTTTAAGTCAAATCCAACCTAATATCATTCATATCCTTATACATAATTCATATACTTCTACATAGAAGAAAGACACTCTAAGATCCTTTTTCAAATCTGCTCCGTTTTTTTTCCATTGCAGAAAAGAGATCCCTTCCCCCCCTCTTCGTGATCGAAATGGGGGCTAACGTGAAGCCCAATAGACAGGGATGAGAGGGGGACTTTTGGGAGAATTATGATACTGAGCCCAATGGAAAAGCCCACGCCTCGTATACCGGTAAAAGTGACCAAGCCTCTTTCTAAGGTACAGCGCACATCGGAGTCAAAAACTTTCATCTGCCCACGGGCAAAAGTCATAAGCCCGATTTCTAAGTTAGAGACCGAGAATTTTTTTCATTTTATGTTTTCCCGGGATTTTCGACATGCTCCCCTAAAAACCAAGAAATTTTAGACTTTTTCCATTTTTCCCGTAAATTTGGGATGCCACAAGCATTTCCACAAGCTATCTTAGCTCGAACGCATCAATCATCACCTCCTCGAACTTAGCTTGTTCCGTAGTCAACCTCAAACGCAGCAATCATCCGGATCTTCCCTAGCGAACTAACCTTGGCCAAGAAACCTGACAATCAACCGATGTGTAGACATCCCGACTAGCACACTCTAAGAATCAAACCTTGAAGTGGTCAATTCACTACCCAGCCGATCTAGCATATTAGCCCAATGGAACTACTCGTACTCGATAAGGGCCTCTTGCCTATAGCAGGAGAAGTCCTACGGTATAAGGCTCTCCAGAAGCAAAGAAAAGACGACCTGGTGGACCTTACACTCTACACAAAACTTAAGTGGTACCTGGAAAGTAATATTGGAGAGTGATCTAGCAAGATTCGTGCTGATGCTTCCCTTCCAACTCTAATGTCCTCTTCAGCATAAGCACACCCTACTGACTAGGACATCTGGCATTTGCTGCTCGGTCAGTGTTCATACTCAGCCACGCTTATTGAGACATAACATAGTGTTTAGCTGGAGGAACCCCTTTGCCATAGACCAATTACCTGAGATTGGCTAGAGGAGTGTGGTAGAAGCTATAAGAAAAAAGCATTGACTTTTCTTCATTGACTGATGTTGAGGCTTTAGCAGCAGCTAGCCAGCCTTTACAACTTCCGAGCTAAACCCTGCACACTGGATCGTAGGCTTTGCTGACCTGTAGGTCTTTTGTTCGGATTCAGATGTTAGAGACTCAAGAGGTTGTTTGCCTGTGACAGGCTTATTTCTCTTATGGTAGGGCAGTAGCAAGAAGCCTCCATAGGGGGTGCGACTCCTATGACTACTCAATCGATTAGCATAAACTAAAGGAAGAGGTGGGATTTCAAGGGGTTAGCCGAGGAATTCAGTGAAGTTTCCCAATCTACAATCCTAGCCTCCCTAGTGATGGCTATACTTACTAGTAAAGGGAACTGGAAGGGATGCTATTGGTGCTATCGGTACTGCTCTCGTTATCATCGGCACATATGCCTCTTTTTTTCTATTAGCAAGGGGCTTTCTCTACTGCTGTTAGTATCGGCTTCTGGATATGCTTCCAAATTACTGGTATATGCTTATGGATTACTTGCTGGATCGAACCCAAAAACGGCTACCAACCGCCAAAGTTGCCATGCACAGAAGAGAAGCTATCAATACGTTAGGGTCATTTTGAAGAAATGGCTGGAAGAGATAAGGTTATCGAGCTACCTTCTGTGACAACTGTTCCGAAAAAGGCCTGATGGTGGAAGAAAGGGAGGTTGTGGAACAAGGCCCTGGAAGGAGAGCTTAGGCTTCAAGGCGATGTGGATGCTAATCCATTTCCAGGGCACAAGGGAAAGGCGTTGGCGAACATGATAAGCAGTGCGCTTGGTCGCCACACTTTGAAGAAAAGATTCAACGAGGAACCCCATGCGAATATCATAGGGTTGATTGATACCTCTGAGCCTATCGAAAGCTTAACACGTCCTTGTTTAGTTGAAGTAGTAAACCTTCCATCCGGAAGTTTAATAAGAACCGGTGCCATGTCACAAACATCAAGTAAAAACTCAAAAGAACCAGTCATATGATTTGAAGCTCCAGTGTCAATAATCCAAGATTCAAGAAAATACTTACCAGACAAGTGTTCATTGGAAGTAGATTTTCTTTCTTCAAGCATATGAACCAAAGTTTTCCATTGAGCATCGCTCAATCCGCTAATACCCACACGATCCGCCGGTGTCAAAGGAGAATTTGTCGCATGAGACTTCACGGCATTGAGACCAAAAACAGATGAGGAACCGCCCGAAAAGATATGATTAACCTGAGGTGTGTCATGTGGTTTTCCTTTCATTGAACCCACGGCTGTTGTGTTGAAGCCACGTCCAACACCTCCACGACCAGCTCCTCCACGACCACCACCACGGTAATAATGCCCGAGCTGTTACTTAGTTTATCCTCATACCAAGGCGGGTAACCAATAAGACGGAAACAATTTTCAGCTATATGACCAACTCGGCCACAGTTTGAACACACGTTGGGTCCGACTCTCTTCTCTTGGGAGCCCGGACCACATTGACTCCTCTACGCGAGATTGCATTTTCCATTGAAGTAAGAATAACTAAACATGCGAAGCAAGAAAAGCCCTCCTATTTTCTTCGAAGGTTGGAAGTTGCCACCAAGAGGCACTCGTAAAAGAGGAGAGGAATAAGCAGCCAAAGCGCCTCAATAAGCGGTAGAGGCTGCACGACGAGTCCCATCCCATGATTCGTATACATTTCCTCTCTTGTTCACTGCAAGCTCAGTACCTTTCGCATATTGAAGTTTCGCCTCTATCTACGCTAGCGTGGCGTTTTCCCGTCTTTTCACTCTTCGCGGTCCCGCGCGGGATCCGTAGGAACCCTTATGTATGTACCCAGGCCCCTAAAAGGGATGCTCCGGTGTTCCCCTGATTCCTTTCTTCGGCTACTTCCGTAAGGTTTCAAAAGAAAGGCATTGAAGCTCGAAGTGAAAGCCATTCTTAACCCTCATCAGGCACAAGCGCACGTCCCATCTTTTAGACTTCACTCTACTCTAAGACTAAACTCTCGGTAAAATGGAACAGTTGGATGACCGGCACCGGCTGAAAAGAGGACTGGACTGGCCCGGTCAAAGACCAAAGAAAGGTGGAAGTACACAGATCGGCCCATTTACCATTTCATAGAAGGGAGAGGAAGTCTTGGAGTTGTAGCTGCCAAAGTCCTTACCCTCATTCCCAAGGCTGTTTGCCCCTTTGTTTACCGAGTGACCAAGCCTTTACCCAACCAACTACCTAATACTTCCTTCTTCGTTTCAAGACCGTAGCCGAACCAACGGCACTAGAGTGATAATGAGAGGTCCGAAGGTGCTTTAGCAACTCGACTAAAAGGAGAGGAACTCGACTAAAAGCGAGACGAAGAACGGAACCGAGGTGTGACAAGGAACATAGATATCTTCTAATTTGTATTGAGACTCCGCAGGCTGTAGAATAGATACGAGAAATAGTTTGTGTTGTTCCGCGAAAGGTAGCCAGCGAGAGGTCCGATGGAACTCGAGTGCTAAGGAGAGGGTTACAGACCTCGACTTAGATGACGCAGCGCGACCACATGTGGCCGTGTATCCCGGGGGTCATGTTCAGCGCTTTCTTCAAGTTTAGGTACTCATTCATGGAATAGATGGAATCTAGGATTCGCGATATGGCTAGAAACATTCCAATGTTGACTCACAGCCGACGCAATGCTTACTGGCCAATCTTGACAATCTGGACTCACTGGCCTCTCTTCACACATCCTCCCGGGAGTTCCTTCGTTCCATATTCAATAGTCAATAATCCCCGGCCCGGGCACTAGATCGGTTGCTTCATACTTGTTCATGACCCGAGATAGCGTGATCCGAGCCAACGAAGCTTGTTCGCCCAGTTCTTTCGTGTAGGATTCCCCACGTGAAGTAGGTGAGTTGACTGATACGAAGGGGAGATCTGCTACTTGAAAAAGCATGAGAAATCATTCCTTCATTCATTCGCGCGGGAATACTCAAGACAAAAGCAAGCTCCCGATCTTAGATAGTTGGGCAGGAAGGAAGAGCACTCAATTGGGTGCTTGTGGATGATGTCGGTCAGTCCCCCTCTGCTTCATTCCTTTAACTAAGAAGCTCCTTCCTCTGTAGCTCTGATAGCCGTTGCCCGCCCTAACTCCTATAAAAGGACCACTGGCTTGCAGACCTGTATAAGAAGAAGCCAAGGAGAGAAAGACTACAGAGCATTCTAAGCTAGCCATAGAAAGACTATCTTCCGCTAAAGACTCGAAGAAGAGAGGAGATCGTCGTTTCGGCATTATTTCTCTTTCACACTGAACCTTCATTTAAAGAAGAAAGGCTCCGCTCATTCCACTCTAGCGCGTCGACAACACGCACTAACCAGTAAGCCCCAAGTGCTTAATTCAGTTGATAACCCAATCAAGAAGAGTGGGCTAACGTCGAAGGGTTTATGATTTCATCCATTCCGCGAGAATGGTAAGCCGTATGATGAAAGATAGGAGTACCAATCACCAATCAGAAAGCTAAAAGCAAAAGAAGAGAGTGAAAGAGAGCCATCCTATCGACCAATAACCATATCAATAAAGTCTAGTCCCATTACAGGAGTGATCAATCTTCTGTAGTGAACTCCTTCGCCATTCGCGCGTGATATGAAATATAGTGAGTGATCCGCATACCGATGGGGTCACCAAGACACTAAAGTCAGAGCTAAAGCAATCTACTTGTCTTAGAGATCGAGAAGTACCTTTCCTATTCCATCAGAGACCAGGGACGACAGCCGGCCGAGAGGAGTGAGACCAATCCGCATTTGCATCTGGAAGCCGAAATTCCCTCACAAAAGAAAGATCTTGTTGGAATGGTGACCCCGGATATTCTTCATCCTCACCGGTCTTACTCGCTCCATGCTCCTGAGCACACCATAGTAAAGGAGAGCTTCGTTACTTAGGATCACGAAAGCAGCACCTACATCGATAAAGATATCAGACGGAGGCCTTTTCTACTTTCCTCTTTATCAAGGACAGGATACAAAAGAGGTAGGACACTTTGAAGCAGTCTTATCATCTGACTTGGACTTCGTAGTGCCTGCCCAGAGGGCGATTACGAATGGGAGAAAGATTGAAATGGTACTACTATAGACTCCATTGTAAAGGCATCTTGCTCTAACTCACTAGCAACTCCCATGAGATAAGGCTTCTACGGCGAAGCATCCCCACATATACCGGTAGGAGCCAGCCCTACACAGATACTTTTCCGGATAGGAGATGGTCAGACTCTTAGATAGTGGTATCCCAGAGATTCCCTTACTTGGCCCATGAACTCTTGCCACTCGAACCCCGCACCAGGCGTCCAGTGAGACTATTTCCTTGGCATACCACTCCCCTCTTCTTTCACGCTGAGAAATAGTAACAGATAAGTGAGTAACTGATCCCCGAGAGCTCCCGCTCAGTAAAGAAAGTCGGAAACTTCGTGGAATAGAGGTCTGAACAGAAGGGCTACCAAGCACTTTAACGTATTCAATGTTATAGGATCTTGATACAGACAGCCGGTTGAGAACACCAGCCGATCCTGCTTTAACAGAAGATACAAGTGACCCGCATTCTTGACCTATAGGGTTTGTGAAATCCTTTACTCGATTAGAACCACGATGACCTGACCCTTTTTTTGGTGGGAGTGGCGTAACCTTAGCATATCCGGGTGCACAAAAGCCCGTCAAGAAGATCGAGCGAAGTCCCATGGCACCTATTAGCCTGGCCCAAAGTAGTAATCCGCCCCCCTTTTCTATTAAGTATTAAGGGAGGAAACTCTCCTATATCTATATCTCGGCGGAACTTCCTGTACATGTAGAGTAGAATGTGGGAAATCTGAAAAAAGAAGTTGGCTCAATTGCTGGCACTGCTTAGTAGGTAGGCCTCTAGTTTCAAGAATCTCCTGTTGTGATAACCTGGTCTTGGGGACTAGCCTTTCCCTTGACTGGGGAGCATAGACTGCTTCATCACACCGGGGAATTGTCATTCTTACTCAATTTCACTCTATGGAAGCACCTAAAAGGCAGTGAAGCCATCTGCGTCGTATTCGCGTCCTCATGATCGGCATGGGGTCATCTTCATTTGGTAGCTGCTGGTATTAGGTCGAGGAAGGCAGGATTAGCTATAGCAAAGATTGTTAGTTTTGTTGTTCCTGGTTGAATGTCAAAGCCAAGTGCTGGCGTATAGACCAATAGGACGAGCGAAGGTATCCCCTTAAGGTGATTCATCTTTCTATTACTAGATTACATGCATCACACTTCTCAGAGTTAGATTGCCCAAAGATATGGATTATCCGGCGAATTGGAGAGCATTACTTGGCCAGCTGGTTACAGATCTGTGATTGGATGATAGATGCCCGATAGAAGGAAAGCTGCTCGGATACTACGGAGAGCTGATTAGATTGGTTACGAAGATAGTAATTGAGTGAGCCCATGCCAAGTGTGCTCGACCCATTCGTTTGCCCGGCATCGACTGGAAAGGGAGAGCGGATTACATACCATTGAAGTTGGGATGGTGCCACCATGTCAACCAAGGTTGTTCACTAAACAGCTCAACTCGTCTCGTTGCGGCATCACTCACACATCGGTACGGCTACCCACCCAGCAAAGTGGTTGCAGAAAGCATTATCCAGTCTCGTCCCTTTCCTTAGGTTAACCACCGAGGATTCCAGTTTGTCAGGTCAAAGGAAAAGTTGAACCTTTCCCACTTCTTGGTCTTGCTACTTGGCTATAGTTACTGGTTACTGGAATATGAGAGCTCAGCTCGACTCTGAAACCCGCGAAGTATTCCCAATCAAGAAAAGAAAGTGGGTGGCGTTTCCTTCGCAAAGGGTGCCTCGGGGTTGGTACACTAGAACAACGGACGAAAGCATACACGCGGTGGTCTCCATCCGTAGATCACCCGCAAGAAGAACGAGCAGTCTTCTGATCTCCTATCTCCCTATTAGAACAAAAGAGTAGGTGTAGCCGAGCGTACCCATCGGTCAAGAGCCCAGCCTGGCCATGGCGGCATTGTTATCATCGAAAACTTTACGCTCACATTGTTACCAGACATCCGTAGGCCGACATCCGCTGAGGGAATAGGAACAAGTGCAGGCCGGCTCAATGCTCCCTTCCTTGCCTCCGTCGGGCTTCCATTCTGACTTCTTCTTGCAGGTGCTTCGGCTGCTAAAGTTGAAGTTTTCTAAGTTCCTATCAAATTCTAGGTAAAGCCTCTATCTTTCTATCTATGTGAGAAAGGGCTCCGCCCATCCATTCCCGGACCGGCACCACTTCACCTATTGAGTTGGTGAACCACGAGGAGGAGGACCAAAACCAGCTTTCTTTGCTCCTGAAGTTTTCGATTCTATATATAGTCTTGCTACACTACACAAGTCTAGGGATAGGGGAAGTAGCTCAAAGAGCTGGCTCAAAGATGAGTCTCGTGACCGTATGTATCCCATAACGGGCGCGGTGCAAGGCGTGTTAAAGCACCGTGGGGGCTCCATAGGGTTGTGCACCACTATGACTGGGAGCTGGTATTGGTAGAATTCTCCTATAAAGTCTTCTTCTTTGTTTCGCTCATCCTCAATGAGAACAGGGTTTTCTCTGATTACTTTCAGACTTGATTGACCGCAAACCACTTCACTTAATGGAATAGAAGGAGCTACCAAGGAGAAGGGGGCGAAAGCGGCTTCATATCCATCTTCGCGGTCCCTTCGCGCCTTACTCACCACATGAAAAAGATTGGGCATTGGACATAGAGAATCTCGGTATATCCTATCCCATCTATGAGTGATGGGAATTGCATCTCAAAGAAGAGTTGGAATGGGACTTCCTTCACTCGAAGAGGCGGACCTATCCATCACGTCAAGGTCATCCGAGTGGGGCTGGCTGGGTGATAAGAAGGGCAGAGAGTACGATGTGGGACCCTCTAAGAGAGTGAAAGAGCACTCCCCGGGGGTGGTTGGTCCATGGTGTATTGACGACTAAATATGGACAGAATCCTTCTACAGCGCCCCAGCAAGGGGCCTCCGCGTGGACACAAGGGGCGGGGTTTGATACCCAGTACTAAGAGGGGGTGAGACCCAAAGCTGAAAGCAAAACAAAGCCTGTCTTTCTAAAAGAATAGATCTGCCGAGGAATTGTCAACTAAAGAAAGAATGAAGACTATGGCCTCGACTTCTATTACTCAATTCTATGGATGGTGGAATTGAGCCAAGACTTCCATCAAGTAATCTCGTGATCATGTAATCGAGTCAATGAAAGAATCATAAACATCTATTATGTCATTTCGCCCCTGAAAAGGGAGCAAGTCGATTTCTGAAAGGAGAGGTTTCAAGGTCTTGCGCGGGCCGAAGTTGACGTGTGACTATAGTATAGCCAAGCTGTTGATATAGTGGACGACCTCTTCGGTGTTGTATGCAGTTATGGAATCTAGCGTCGGTAATGCGTCTCGACACCTTATGACTAGCGACACCCACCTACCACTTCCTTATGGCCCTCTGCTTGTTCCTACTTCACTACTAAGAAGTGGGAACTCGAAACTGATTCCTGATCCCGGTTTCGCTGAGCAGCTTAAGGAAGACCAAGATGTAACGTACGAGGAAGACCACTAGAAAGTACCTTCGTAGCCCTGTTGGACGAAGCAGTGTAATGGCGGTGCAAGTCCCACTCATCCCGCGCAGGGGTCGTACAAGTTCCTACTATTCTAGTAGTAAGTATGAAAGTTGCCCAAAAGCCTAAATTGAGAAAGCATATATAGAAAAAGGAGTCCCTAAGGAGTCCCCAAGCCAAAGTACAGACGTCGAACCACGAAATTCCATCGTTGGAGCATTCCAAGACTTACAACTTCAGACTAGGCGCGGAGTAACTACCAAAACGGGCGGGCCAGTGCTGCTAGTGATGAGTCCGGTGACATGTTTTTAGCCGATTGTGTAGGTGGTTGAAAGCCAACTTCGTCCCTCTCCCATTGTATAATGGAAAAACGCAAGCCCGTTGACACTCCGCTTTCTATATCTCTTATCTTTATTTCCAAGAGAGGTCTATTTGTTTGTCCCTGAAAAAGTATGTTAGGTCGGGATATCTGCTAGAACTTCCACGATTCTAACCTTTTCAGGTGAGCCATGTTCATAAGATTGTTCGGCGAACCAGTACCGCTACAGAAGCAACACCTGCTCCTTTTAGTCTATTCATTTCATACTTCTTTTACCCTATTAGGGTAGTGGTAACACGACGGTACTCCGAATTGCATTCATCCAAAGAGTTCGACTGTAAGGATAGAAATCAAATACTCTACTGAAATAAGAGTAAAGGCTTTAGCCTAAGCTTCACTTCCACAGCAGAGGACATTGAGGGAAGTTCGAAGTTTTCTACTTCAATGGGGATCTTAGGGGAGAAAGACCTTTGCCTTTAGGCGAGATGCAAGCCGTGGTTATGTAACGAGTTGGGAGTCAATTTCCGAAATTGATTAAGTAAGAATGGATTTCAATCGAGATGTCAAAACAAAAGCAAGGAGGAAAAGGAATGATTAGGTCTAGTGATCCCCATTGGGGAGATTAGGGATTGACAAAGCATGAATCATCGTTCTTAGAGTATTATGATGGAAGGAGCTAAATTGATCGGAGCAGGGGCAGCAACAATCGCTCTAGCTGGTGCAGCCATTGGAATCGGAAATGTTTTCAGCTCATTGATTCATTCTGTTGCTAGAAATCCTTCTCTAGCAAAACAATTATTCGGTTATGCCATTTTAGGCTTTGCTCTAACAGAGGCAATTGCTTTGTTTGCCCTAATGATGGCCTTCTTAATTCTATTCGTATTCTGATTGAAGAAAGAAGGTTTCATTCAGTCTCATAAAGCAAGCACCTCTTTTACATAAGAAAGTGAAGGCAGGCTTGGATACGATCTAAAATGATTCCACATGAACATGAAAGAGGACCGGTGCCCTCTTGAGTAATGAAGAAGCGGGCTAGTCCCCGAAAATGCCTGTGAATCAAGCAAGTTGGGGCAGTATGCCATGTTAGTGACTCATTTCTTCGGTCGAGCATTCTCCGGACGTCGAGAAATCAATCTCTCAATCACCGGCCGCTCTAAATCGTCATTGTCTGATTTTAGGTTTTTTCTGATCACACTCAAAATTATGTATCTACTTATTGTCTTTTTGCCCCTGCTCGGTTCCGTAGCAGGGTGCTTTTTCGGACGTTTTCTAGGATCAGAAGGAAGCGCTATTCTGATCACTACGTGCGTTTCATTCTGTGCGCTAGTGGGCTTCTCTTTTGGTTTGAGTTCCTTTCGTTTGAAAGGACCACTGAGGGAGATTCTATATCTCTTCTTTCTCTTTTCCACTGGCTTCATAGTATCTTTGATCCGGATCAAAGTCATCCACCTACTGGGTCCGACCCTGTTGGTACCTTTGGTCTGGTATGCAGTAGGAGAGGGAGCACTTCCTTCTACGGGCCCTAACGGGGCGGAGAGCTCTGCCACTAGTACTGCCAGCGGAAGCTGGGCGGATTATCTGATGTCTCCGGAAGCAGATTCCGGCGCTATCACGTCGAATGATGGGGAAAGGGAGATTTCTCTCCCGCCCCTTCCAAACGAATTGTTTCTGCCTCCTGTACCCGAGGCCTCAGACTCAGCATCTCGCTGGTCTGGGTCGTGGATCAACCAACAATGGTTTTCCAACGAATTCGAAGATGAGGCGGGAACTTCGGCCCCGCCTCAACAGGAGGTGCTTCCTCAACAGGAAGTGCCGTCAATTCGCTTTCTAGAGCATCAAATCGATTCTTTTTCCTCCTCCTTTAATCGAATCGGGATGCGTGCCGATATGTTGTACACATTCTATAAAGAGTTGAAACTTAATCAATCTTCTCCTGAGAGGCGACTCAAGATACTCGAGGGTATCAGCCTCATTTCTTCCTTTCAAGGAGAAGGAAAACCCGGTTCCGGGCGAAAAGCAGTGAATCAATTACTGGCATTTTTGCGGGACTGGGATGAGAACCACCCGGTTTGAGAAAGGATCAGGCGGCTAGCCCCCGAACATGCCGAAAGATGGGGACCAAAAGCATTCCTTTCGACTCTCGAATCATTTTGTTGAAATCAATTCATCTAATATGCGACGAATCTTTTTCTTTGATCTGAATCTAGTGGGAGGGGGACAGGCGGCGGCCTCCCCACTTGACCAATTTGAGATTGTCCCATTGATTCCTTTTCATATAGGCAACTTCTATTTCTCATTCACAAATCCATCTTTGTTCATGCTGCTAACTCTGACTTTCTTCCTCCTTCTTCTTTATTTTGTGACTAAAAGGGGAGGAGGGAACTTAGTGCCAAATGCTTGGCAATCCTTGGTAGAGCTTCTTTATGATTTCGTGCTGAACCTGGTCAAGGAACAAATAGGTGGTGGAAATGGGAAACAACTCTTTTTCCCTTGCATCTTGGTCACTTTTCTCTTTTTGTTATTTTGCAATCTTCAAGGTATGATACCTTATAGCTTCACAGTGACAAGTCATTTTCTCATTACTTTGTCTCTCTCGTTTTCTCTTTTCATTGGGATTACTATAGTGGGGTTTCAAAGACATGGGCTTCATTTTTTCAGCTTTTTGTTACCCGCAGGAGTCCCCCTGCCGTTAGCACCTTTTTTAGTACTGCTTGAGCTGATTTCTTATTGCTTTCGGGCATTAAGCTTAGGAATACGGTTATTTGCTAATATGATGGCCGGTCATAGTTTAGTCAAGATTTTAAGTGGCTTCGCTTGGACTATGCTATGTATGAATGAGATCTTCTATTTTCTAGGGGCTCTTGGTCCTCTATTTATAGTTCTCGCATTAACTGGTCTGGAATTAGGTGTAGCTATATTACAAGCTTATGTTTTTACGATCTTAATCTGTATTTACTTGAATGATGCTATCAATCTCCATTAAAGTGCTTACTTCTTTTCTTTCTCTTTCTAATTGAACAAAAGCGAGATCAGAGAGGTCGGTCTGGAAGCGTGTCGTTCGTAATGGAAAGAAAGAGACCACTACTTCGCCCAATAGACTATGGTGGACCGCCGGTGCGAATACAGTGGTTTCTGATCAGGACCAGGACCCAATTCGACTTTGGATCTTGACATGTTGGTGGTTTTTAACCGTAGGCATCTTGCCAGGAAGTTGGTGGGCTTATCATGAATTAGGTTGGGGTGGCTGGTGGTTTCGGGATCCGGTCGAAAATGCTTCTTTTATGCCTCGGTTATTAGCCACAGCTCGTATTCATTCCGTCATTTTACCCTTTCTTCATTCTTGGACTTTGTTTCTGAATATGGTGACTTTTCTATGCTGTGTTTCAGGAACCTTTTCAATACGTTCCGGATTACTAGCTTCCGTTCATAGTTTTGCTACAGATGATACCCGAGGAATCCTTTTATGGTGGTTCTTCCTTCTACTGACCGGTATATCTATGATTCTTTTCTACCAGATGAAGCAGCAGGCATCCGTCTATCAAAAAGAGATGGTTGTCGCGCGAAGGACTCTTGTGCATCTACGTCACTCGGCTCGCGCACAACCCCGACCCTTATGGAAGAATTGAAGCTGGGCTGGTTATGGCGAACTATGCCAGCAATTGGCTGACGGATTTCCATTTTGCCTTTTTTCGCTATGCGCTGCTTTGCGAGCAAGGATCTTCTCACCTCTATAATATAATAGCGAAAGCAAGAATGATCGGGTCCTTTGATTGTCTAGATCCATGTCTTTCTTGTTCCACTAGCTAGGAGAAAATCGGCCCATGTCCCTTTCGTTCTTACAACCTTCTTTTTTGATGGCAAAGACCAGAAGCTACGCGCCAATTCTGATTGGGTCTTGGTTGTTCTTAACAGCGATGGCTATTCATTGTTGCCTTGGGGTAGCACCACTAGATCTTCAACAAGGTGAAAATTCTCGTATTCTCTATGTACATGTTCCTGTGGCTCGGATGAGTCTTATTGTTTATATCGGGACGGCTCTCAACACTTTCTTCTTCCTATTAACAAAACATCCCCTTTATCTTCGCTCTTCCGGAACCGGTATAGAAATGGGTACTTTTTTTACGTTCTTTACCTTAGTTACTGGGGGGTTTCGGGGCAAACCAATGTGGGGGACCTTTTGGGTGTGGGATGCTCGTTTGACCTCTGTATTCATCTCGTTTTTTATTTACCTGGGTGCACTGCGTTTTCAAAAGCTTCCTGTCGAACCGGCTTCTATTTCAATTCGTGCTGGACCGATCGATATACCAATAATCAAGTCTTCAGTCAACTGGTGGAATACATCGCATCAACCTGGGAGCATTAGCCGATCCGGTACATCAATACATGTTCCTATGCTGATTCCAATCTTGTCTAACTTTGCTAACTTCCCCTTGTCAACCCGTATCTTGTTTGTTTTGGAAACACGTCTTCCTATTCCATCTTTTCTCGAATCTCCTCTAAGGGAAGAAATTGAAGCTCGAGTCAAGGGAACCTATATATAAGCAGCTCGCGTGGTTCACCGGTTCGACACTCTCATTTGCAAAGCATATAGTTGTTTAGGGCTAAAGCCTTCTTTTCTTTCGTTTTGGTAAAAGGAAACTTAGCACTTGTTTGATTATTGGGCGGCGGCGTTCAGAACCAGCCTTGAAGAATGAGAAAGAAGAAGGAAGGAAATGAGACGACTTTTTCTTGAACTATATCATAAACTGATCTTCCCCTCCACACCAATCACGAGTTTTTCTCCATTCCTCTCGTATATCGTCGTCACGCCCTTAATGCTAGGTTTTGAAAAAGACTTTTCATGTCATTCCCATTTAGGTCCGATTCGGATCCCTCTGTTGTTTCCTTTTCCTCCCGCACCTTTTCCTCGAAATGAGAAAGAAGATGGTACACTCGAATTGTATTATTTCAGTACTTCTTGCTTGCCAAAGATCCTACTTCTACAATTGGTGGGTCACCGGGTTATTCAAATCAGTTGTGTTTTCTGTGGTTTTCCCATCTTACAACTTTCATACCAATTCGGTCAATCCGGAATGGATCGGTTAAACATTCCATTAGGGAGCCTGGTCTTGACTCTTCTGTGTGGTATTCATTCTCGTTCGGCTCTTGGATCCAGCAGTGGTTGGAACAGCTCGCAAAATCCAACCACTTCACCTACTTTATTGCCCCTAACCCTTTCCCGTACCTCTATTGAAACAGAATGGTTTCATGTTCTTTCATCGATTGGTTATTCCTCTCTGTTCGTCTCTCTTTTTCCAATTTCGGTCTCGATTAGTTTACAAGATTAAATCATTCTCTTCTGGACCCTCGATTCTTTCTCAAAATCTTGTCAGAAGAATCTGACGCCTCCCATCTCTTTTTTCTTGGTTGGACCAACCGGCACCAGTCATTGCTAGTTCCTGAATTTGGAGAGTCTCCAATCTCGTTGTTTAGGGGGAGCAGAGCAGTCAATGAAAGGCTTTGAAAATGATCAAATGGTTATTCCTCCCAATTTCTCCTTGTGATGCAGCGGAACCATGGCAATTAGGATCTCAAGACGCAGCTACACCTATAATGCAAGGAATCATAGACTTACATCACGATATCTTTTTCTTCCTCATTCTGATTTTGGTTTTCGTATTATGGATTTTGGTTCGCGCTTTATGGCATTTCCGCTATAAAGTGAATGCAATCCCGCAAAGGATTGTTCATGGAACTACTATCGAGATTCTTCGGACCATCTTTCCTAGTATCATCTCGATGTTCATTGCTATCCCATCATTTGCTCTCTTATACTCAATGGACGAGGTAGTAGTAGATCCAGCCATTACTATCAAAGCTATCGGACATCAATGGTATCGGACTTATGAGTATTCTGACTATAACAGTTCCGATGAGCAGTCACTCACTTTTGACAGTTATATGATTCCCGAGGAAGATCTAGAATTGGGCCAATCACGTTTATTAGAAGTGGACAATAGAGTGGTTGTACCAGCCAAAACTCATCTCCGTATTATTGTCACATCCGCTGATGTACCTCATAGTTGGGCTGTACCTTCCTCAGGTGTCAAATGTGATGCTGTACCTGGTCGGTTAAATCAAATCTCTATTTTGGTCCAACGAGAAGGAGTTTACTATGGTCAGTGCAGTGAGATTTGTGGAACGAATCATGCCTTTATGCCTATCGTCGTAGAAGCTGTTTCTAGGAAAGATTATGGTTCTCGGGTATCCAATCAATTAATCCCCAGCGAAGCATAAGCGGAAATTGAAGAGGAAGGTGAGGAGTGGGAAGACAAAGAGGTCGCTCGCCCTAACGCTCGTTGAGTAGACAGCTCGTCAGTCAAGTACGTAAGCGGATAGATTATGCTCTGCTCTCCGAGCTGGTGGGTCGAGCGGAGAGATTCCCGTATTTGGCGAGCCTTGTTTATTCTAACTTGCTCCCTCGTCTTGCTTGCTTCTGGCGAAGACACTTGAGAGGCTTGTATGGCAAGATTGAGGCCACAAGATAAGAGCGATAGCGAAGTCAAGCCAAAGAAAGGCGAGCAGCCCGCTCGAAGAGCAAACTCAGACTTATAGCCTTTTCCCCTTTGGTACTTCAACGGGAATCCGGAGAAGAATAGATCGGGCAGAGAAAGAGAGTCCCTTCGTTCTATTGCTTGATTCGCCCTTTCAGTCATTTCAAGAGAGTGCGGTACAGCCTATCTCAAAGAAGACTGGTCTAGTTCCCGAGTCTGACTTGGAGGATATGGGACTTTCAGTGGTACATGCCGTAGTTCGAGAAGGTCACACTTCTATTACATGTAGCGGGCCTTCAGAGCTCCGTTAAGGTACGAAGTCCAAACCTTCAAAAGAGTAGGAAAGGGATCTAGAATAGGATAATGCACTTGTAGGGGCTTCCATAGACATGTTTGGCTTACAGCGAAATTCACGGGAAACTAGAATTGTGATGATGACATTCGGGTCCTCAAAGACTCTGTTTTGATGGAATTTTCCATAGGTGAAAAATCCAATCTGTTGTTGAAGGAGGGAATCATAAGATCCTGGCATTCTCGGTAGTTTGTTTGGGGGATCTAGCTTGGGTGAAGGTAGTAACAAAGGGGTGAGCAGCATGTACAGCACTCGCGTCTTGTTGTCCCGTACCTCTATGTGAAACATTCTACTCGTTCCACTGAAAGAGAGGGTCGGCAGGTGCTTCATCACGTCTTATGATAGATCTCGCGGGCCATGGTATAAAGAGTGGAATCGTTGCTCCACAGCTACAACGGGCGGCTGTCACGAATGCTAAGTGGGCGAAAGGCACTCTTTTGTTACAGCGATAGTCGTTGGTTCAGCGGTTCCTAGTTCTGCCACTGCCACGTCATCCCGAGACCTTAATCCTGTGAATTGGATGCATTCCGCTCGAAAGCTAGTTTAGGTTCTTCTTCATGTTTTGTAAATTCCTGTTTTGACTCTTCCTTTGCATTTGCTTTCTACTATCTAGATGTTTCTTTCATTGTTTGTAATCTATGGACTGCTGTTTCTAACAAGAATGTTTGTAGCGCTAAGAGGATAGCTGCTTGGGCAGCTAGGAGAACTGACTCGACCGGCTAATTAGTTCGAAAGCTATGGATCTCCGTCACAAGCGTAAATGGTACCATCGTATTTCCAACTGTACGCCCCATTCTTCGTTCTATTGATCCAAGTCCATTCTACTGATCCAACTAAACTTCCACTTTCGCAGCAAACAAACGGGTTCGACCATTTGTTGGGAGAGGTTTACCTCGACTGGTTTAGAAGAAAAAGCAAGAAAGTCAAAAGCAAGCTCAAAGGGCATTGGTTGAGCTCGAAAAATGGCATATAGTTGGGAGATTCCTATTGATTTGGAAAGCTGGCTCCGATCTCATCACTTCGGTGAATGACACGATCGGTCTTCGCGGTCATAAATCCTTGCCCGAATGCTTCCATTCACGGTTCCACTCCCTCCTCCCATAATCCTGAATTTCGAGTTGAAAAAGAGATGCTGACGGAAATGCCTTTCCAATATCTTCTTAGTAGAGCTCGGACTTGGCTACCATCCCTTCGGTGATACCCGCGGAACGTATGTGACGCTTTCTATCATATAACGGAAATCAAAGAAGCAGCAATACATGCTACTCAAGCACCGGGGCATATAGGATAGTGGAATTGGTCAACATATGGGTAGGCTGTCTGCCCACCAGTCAATGAATCACGAATCCGTCCAGAAGATTGTTAACCTATTAGATAGTCTAGGTCCGAAGGAACTCGACTGTGAGAGGAACCGAACCTGAAATCCGTATGGAGTCTCTTCTATTTCAGTCTGTAGTGTACCTACCTAGAGTGAACTGGACGGCCTGCACTTGAGTTGACCCGGAATTGACTTTCCCACTACATACCCTGGTCAAGTTGTAGTGCTTAGGTTACTACAGCGGGTCATACTTCCTCTACTCTTTCCTCGCTATCCACTTTCTCGCTAGTCAGAAACTTGGATTCAGAAAGAAAGGGCGGGACTTCAGCTTTGATGTTTGAATCAAATTTCCATGTTGTTCAGGAATCTTGTCGTTGTTTATAACATTTGAATCAAAAGATTAGCAACAAAGCAGCGAGATTGTTGTTAGCGGATTGGCACGACAGTGCTTATAGAACTTCACTCCCAGTTGTTGGCCGTGTACCTCAGTAGTGCTTTGAAGGTGGCCTTGACTTGATCTCATAGTCCGCGATTCCACCATGCCGGCTTGATGGAGCAGCTATACCCATCCCTATCATACACTTAGGAGGGCTCAGCCAACTCTTCTTTCTGAGTGAAATCAAAGTTAGACCATAAAGAGAATGGTTGGTAGCACTAAGAGGATAGCTGATCACTGACAATGCTTGGACGGCCCTCAGTCTAAGTATGACGGTAATGGGTGGACGGTCGGGTCTTTCTAGCTTTTAGCCCTCTTCTGTAGGGTGCCATGTTGGTGCAGGTGATCACTATTTCATCTGATCGTGCTCGGACATTCCTTTCGGTGCTGCCTATGGAAAGATCGTCCTACTTCTTAACCTATGTCGGAAACTCAAATGCGCATTACACAGGAATCTGATAATCCCTAAGCTGAGGAAAGAGAGAAATCCGGCGGTGGAGCAGCAGCAGTGGTTTGGTAGGAAAGGCGGATCGAAGATCATTATATAGAAGGGGGAAAGGCGCTGAGCCGAGGGCAAGAACCTTAGGACTTTAGTCTGACCAGAGGTGCGGAGGGCTTTGGCAATCTGTTTCTAAGAGAAAGATGAAAGTGAGTCATCCATAGCTTACAGTCAAAGCACCTCTTTTGGAGAACCAATGAAACTGCACGCACCAGGCCAGCATCATAATCAGGGGGGTCGCTAGATCTATCTATGACATTACAACAAAAGGATCAAATTATGGATGATACGGTGAAACCGGCCCATACTTGCTTGGCTTATTCCTAGAATAGTTCGTTCTGTTGTTGTTTCACTATGATGGTTCTCAGATTCGGTGCCTGTATGACAAGAACAAGAGGCACTCCTCTCCCTCTCTTATCTATTAGATAAGTCGGTCGGGTTAAGTCAATAGCTCCCTTCCTTCTTCTATTGGTTCTCTCATTCCTCCCTTCTTTCGGCATTTCTTGCACCTCGGAAGAGTGTGAAGCAACCAATCATTCCACTTTCTCTATAACAAAACCAACGGAAAAGAAAGAAGTTGTCCGTTTGGTCTATGAACTTCCGCTGCTGGCAAAGAAGAGGAAAGGCGGGTGTTGTAGTTGATGTTCGAGGTTTTGTTCTTTCATAGGTGGGAATTCCTCCTCCTTCTCAACCGGTGTAATGCTGGCTAGTTACATCCATTCAACTACAGACTAGTTAATCACTCTATTGGATACTGCTAAACCACTTTACAACTAGCTTCGAGGAGCCAACCAGCGTAGGTGAGCGCAAAGGTTCGAACCTAAAGCTGAAAGCCCTACCGATCGGAGTTCGTATCTGAGTTCCCGTAGGGTTCCTTGTCGTGGCTGAACAAACTAGCGAACCTTTCTATTGAGAACCGGGGAATTGTAAGAAAGAAAGTCTTTGCTTGCTCTTCTCTCTCTAGCTCATTCGCTATGAGAATGATCGCATTTGGCTTCCTTTCACTACGACTTTGAACCCCGGCCAGCTTCTTGCTCCAGCGCCGAGGCCTCTCAGAGCAGAGGGGAATTTGTCCTCAAACAGTTATGCAAAAGCAGGACGATTCATGTCCAGATCTCGCTTTCAGACTTAGAAGTAAACCGGCACTCCGCATGGTAGGGGCGAAGGAAGGTAGCCGAGAGGGACATAGGAACTCCAACCTTCCTGCCACTCAGGCTCATACGGCTTTGTTTAACCAATTCTTCGGCAAGCCGTGTCTCTTTCTATATAAAGATCTTCGATCCGCCTTTCCTACTTTTTGATGAAAGAAACCCACCAATGCTAAATTCGTGAAAAAGAGAGGGAAGATAGGCTATGCTATGAGATTGGTATTGTTGCTGGAATGCTAGGCTCTGCTGATGAAGAATGGTATGCTTGGCTACGAATGCTTAGGATGCGTGCTAGGCCATCACATTATGCTATGGGGCGGTGCATTACGACGTTGATTCCGCAACAGCAATAAAGGGGGAGGACTTGACTATAGATTATTCGTAGACTTTCATTCCCAACACGGGGCCTGGCCATCCTTCGTTTGCGGTCGACGTTTCGGCAAAGTGTCGACAGCATTGAAATGCTTCGATTCATGATCGCATCTGCAAACTCCCGTGCCTGTGGTTACCGGATGATGAGAATAACAAAGCAGAAGAAATGAGCACGAAATGGCAATAGTTGAATTCTTTCATTATTCCTTATTTCCGGGTCTTTTCGTTGCATTCACTTACAACAAGAAACAACCACCAGCGTTTGGTGCAGCACCGGCATTTTGGTCCAT